AAGGGTAGTAAATCGTATTCGATGAAAGAAAAGAATAAAAAAATTGTAACCAACCCTTTTGATGCATATATTGTTGTATTAGATCGAGATCAAAAGATTCTTTCTTGACCTAACTACAAGAACAAGATTTTATAATAGAATACGGAACGATAAAATGTAGAACGTAAAAAAGAAAAGATAATAGAAATTACTAACCCAGTTGGACCAAAATAAAGATTTTCTTTTTTCGAGTGATTGCGTGATAACTTTTTTCTTCTCAGTCATTCAAGATATTAAGTGAATTAAGTGAATGAACCTATTACGGAATCTAATGAGTTAAACTGAAAGTAATTTTTTTTTAATATTTTATTTTAATATAAGGTTTATGTTGGCTCTAAAATATAAATAGGATTATTTTAATAATTAATAAATAGGATCCGAGACAATAAAAAAAGTTTTCTTCTATTCTTTCATAATGTAATCATTTTAAAAAAGTTTAATTTTTGAGTAAAGTTACACGGCCCAGTTATTTTTATTAGTTTATATAAGTTTACCCCCAAGAGTTGCTCAATGAATCGGTTGATTGGAATTGCGGGATGGGTAGATATCGTAGATGATGAATCAATTTCTTTTTATACGCCTGTCACTTTATATTTGTTAGTACCGTCTATAATGATAGATGAATCAAAAACTTTCAATTTAAATTATTCTTTCAATTGGTATTTTTGCTTATCTCCTATTTTGGAAAAAGGAAACTTAGGTAAGTGCTTTTTTATAAATATATGTATAATGTATAAAAAGAACATATTTCATTTAGCTCCTTCATGCCTACTATAACTAGTTATTTCGGTTTTCTACTAGCGGCTTTAACGGTAACCTCAGCTCTATTTATTGGTCTGAGCAAGATACGACTTATCTGAAATTAGTATTTGAAATGCACAATTCAGAAAAAGAAATCTTTCGATAGGATTCCGTATAAATTTCCAATTCTTGGTCATTGAGATTCATGGTAATTCGGATTAATATTTAGGTATATATATTACCTCCTTTTTCTCTTTTAAAATAAATTACAATTACAATGATTGAAGTTTTTCTATTTGGAATCGTGTTAGGTCTAATTCCTGTTACTTTGGCTGGATTATTCGTAACTGCATATTTACAATATAGGCGTGGTGATCAATCGGACCTTTGATTAATTACTATCTCTTTTTTTGATTGACCTCCTACTTTCTTTAATACAAGGGAGGTCAAATTTAGATTGCGGTTCAAGTTAGTTAAGCTTTTTCAGTCTAATTTGATCTAATGATCTAAGAAAAATAAGGACGAAATCACGCTCTGTAGGATTTGAACCTACGACATCGGGTTTTGGAGACCCGCGTTCTACCGAACTGAACTAAGAGCGCTTTCTTATCAGAAGAGAGAAGACTTTAAATACACTTTTTTAACCCCAATACGTCTTTGAATGAACGATTATATATTTATTATATATATATATGTTCAATTTGAATCGATCTCAATTAATCCCTCGTTACTGCTCAACGGAGAAGTAATAGGTAGGGATGACAGGATTTGAACCTGTGACATTTTGTACCCAAAACAAACGCGCTACCAAGCTGCGCTACATCCCTCCAATTGGTCTACAGTGTCATTGTATAGAATTCCTATCTTGTTTTCCACATCTTTATTTCCTCCATTGATATATAGAATATATATGGGCATTTCGTCTTTTTGGTCCCATTTAACATATAATAGTAATATATATATAGTAAAAGGCTTATATACGTATGAAATACGGAACCTGTCGTAAAAATAAATGAGTAGTTTTCGGTAATGCTCGGGAAGAAGGGGACGCTTTTTATGTTTTAAGAAAAAAATTTTATTCACCCGATAGTTGTACATTTCAATTTTAATTAGGGATTCCGTGTACAAGGTTCTTAACTGCATATGCATCTGAGCATATATGTATTACCGTTTTAGATTACAATAAAATATATTACAATAAAAAAAGGAAGGAGATTTTTCAATGCGAGATCTAAAAACATATCTTTCCGTGGCACCAGTATTAAGTACTCTATGGTTCGGGTCTTTAGCAGGTCTATTGATAGAGATTAATCGTTTTTTCCCAGATGCGTTGACATTCCCTTTTTTTTGATTCTAGTTATTGACACGGTACCAAATAACGAAGATTTGAGATACAATTAAATATTTGTGACTAATCCTTCACGCCCTTTTTCTCTTTTTTCCTTTTAGAATAAGAGGGAGGAAAGAGAAAAAAAGAAAAGGTGGATTCAACAGCTTCGAGACTTGGGTTCAAGTTTGAATTAAATAAATTTTGAAAATTTAAAAAGGGATGGAGGTAGAATAAACAAGGTGGGGTCTAGATATAGGACAAGACTCTTATACAAGGTACTTAAATGTAAACTTAAATGTAAACTTAAATGTAAATGAAATACTGTGATTTGAAATAAAGTTTATAAATCATTCTATTTTTTTTAGTATATTGGTTGCAGCAAAATTTTTCATAATTGGATTTCAAGTTAGTAACTTCTATTTTTTCCTTCCTTTCTTCTTCTTCGTTTTGGATCGAAAATAGAAGAGTCGCGTAAATCAAAAATCCAAAGGGGGTTCATGGCCAAGGGGAAAGATGTCCGAATAACGGTTATTTTGGAATGTACATGTTGTGTTCGAAACGGTGTTAATAAGGTATCAACGGGTATTTCCAGATATATTACTGAAAAGAATCGTCACAACACGCCTAATCGATTGGAATTGAGAAAATTCTGTCCATTTTGTTACAAACATACGATTCATGGGGAGATAAAGAAATAGATCGAATCGAGCACATGTATGGAACCCTTCGAAGGAAGGGGAAAAAATGACATTCTATATAAATAAAACATAGTTATAGTTAATAATAGTTAATATTATATATATATTAATAGTTAATATTATATATATATTATTATTATTAAATTATTAACATAATTAAATATAAACAAACCAAATCCTATTTATTCTAATTCATTTTAGATCCGATCGAAATAGGATTTTCGGGATAAGGAATAAACTAAACAAACCATGGATAAATCCAAGCGACCTTTTCTTAAATCCAAGCGATCTTTTCGTAGGCGTTTGCCCCCGATCCAATCGGGGGATCGAATTGATTATAGAAACATGAGTTTAATTAGTCGATTTATTAGCGAACAAGGAAAAATATTATCTAGACGGGTGAATAGATTGACCTTGAAACAACAACGATTAATTACTATTGCTATAAAACAAGCCCGCATTTTATCTTTGTTACCTTTTCTTAATAATGAGAAACAATTTGAAAGAACCGAGTCGACCGCCAGAACTGCGGGTCTTCGAGCCAGAAATAAATAGGCTTACTCTTTCTTCACTTGAATAAAAATTAAAATCTGAACTCAAACGCAGATTGATGTTTTGTTCAAAAAATATGAAAAATGCAGATTGAATTATCGTGTCGTAAGAAAAAAAAGGAATCGGGTAAGAATAAATCTTTTTTTTTTTTTGAGTGTGTTCATTCATTTTTACTAATTTTTTAGCATATTCATTTTGACTCTACCCTCCCGGAGTTCATTCTCCGGGGAAAACTACGTTTAAATTATTCCGGTGGATTCTTTCCAATCTACTTCTTTTAGAATCTCATTCGAAATCATATAAAGACATTTTTTATTTGATATAGCTATTTGTGCAAGTATTTTACGATTAAGAAGCACCTGTTTCTTATATAGGTCGTGTATTAATCTACTATAACTATAGGATACCCCTATTTCACGAATTACTGCGTTTATTCGAGTGATCCACAAACGGCGAAAATTTCTCTTTTGCTTATCCCTATCCCGATGAGACGAAACCAAAGCTCTTATTTTCTGTTGCGTAATTGTTCGAGTAAGTCTTGAATGAGCCCCTCGAAAGCTTGATGCAAATAAACGAATTTTTGTTCTACGTCTCCGAGCTATATTTCCCCGTCTAATTCTGGTCATTGAATAAATGAAACTTTGACGAATAACTAATAGATTTCCTTTCTTTCAGTTATTCTTTTTCCCTTTCCTAGTCTATTAATAACAAAGCTTTTTTCCAATGTATAAACTAAAAATTCAAATGGCTTTGGCTACTATAACCTTCCCGACCACTATTTTTCTTTTTTCTAGGCATTTCACTTCGAAATAATAAATTTTATTTTACTAGGTATCAAAATAGAATAAATAAAAAATAGAAATGGATAAAGAAATAGCGGCTTCCTTCGTTTCTATGATTACTTCTTAAACGGTGAGGTTTTCTCTATACACCGGAGCCTTTACTTCATTTAATCAATGTTATTGGTAACTTGTATAGTTCACATTCTTTGGCTCTACCCATGAATTATCCAGTAATAGGTCTTTCACGATTAGATCTACTTACACAACACAGTAACGGTATTTAATTATGAAAGTTGGCTGGGTAGCTAACCCTTTTAGTCCGTTCTTGCAAGAGGGGGCCTAAGTTTTCTATTTTTAAGTAAGATTTCCTCCGCTTAATGGATAACCATTTGCTACCAATGGAGAATTGCTTCTCATCTTAAATTGAGATAATTGGATTTGCACCAATGGAAACCATAAATTTCATACACAATAGAATGGATGGATTCTCTTTTTTTTAGATACTGAATTGAATGGACTTTTTTTTCTATTCTATCCTATTCGCCGGTACTGATCATTGATACTAGAAAAAGTTTTCTTTCTTTTATCGCAGCTCATGATCTGAACGAGTCGCACATACACCCTAGTACATGTTCCTCGACGCTGAGGGCATCCCCGAAGCGCGGGGGATTTTGTGACATTTCTAATTGGCTGTCTTGTATTTCTAATAAGTTGTTTAATAGTTGGCATGTTGAAGCATATCATATAAATAATGGGCCGGTTTAGATCGATCCTAACCTGATGATTTTGAATGATTTGAATTACTTCTATTTAATTTTCTAGTAAATTCAGCAAAAATCTAAAATATGAAATCGAGGA